AAAGATATTGAATAGGATGAGCTATTTTTAGTACTACTATAATTTTGAAAATGAACGCGCAAATACCCATCAAAAGTAAGTAAATATAGACGAAACATATAAAATGCGGTTAATCCTGCTGTGAAGCAAGCTATTATTGCAAAAATAGTTGGTGAATACAACCAACTATCATTAAGAATTTCATCTTTAGACCAAAAACAAGCAAGGGGCGGAATACCACAAATAGAAAGTGTACCTAATAAAAAAGTAATTCTTGTAATTGGAACATATTTTGTTAAGCCACCCATAAGAACCATATTCTGACTCTTATCGGGTGAATATCCAACAATGGATTCCATTGAATGAATAATAGATCCAGACCCCAAAAACAATAAGGCTTTAGAATAGGCATGAGTAATCAAATGGAATAAAGCAGCTCTATAAGAACCTATACCTAGAGCTAACATAATATAACCCAATTGAGACATTGTGGAATAGGCTAAACTTCTTTTTATATCTCTTTGAGCAAGAGCTAAAGTAGCTCCTAATAGGACTGTTATTACACCTATTAAAGAAATGAAATTCATTATGTAAGGTATACCTATGAAAAGAGGAAGAAGTCGAGCTACAAGAAAAATTCCCGCCGCTACCATAGTAGCTGCGTGTATAAGAGCCGAGATAGGAGTAGGTCCTTCCATTGCATCAGGTAACCATACGTGAAGGGGAAATTGTGCAGATTTAGCGACTGCACCGAGGAATAATAAAGAAGCACACAACGTAGCAAATAAGGGGTTGACTCCATTATTATGGATCAAGTTATTAGTTATTTTGAACAAATCTCGAAATTCGAAACTACCTGTTATCCAATAAAAACCTAAAATTCCTAATAATAAACCAAAATCCCCTACACGATTTGTTACAAAAGCTTTTTGACAAGCACTTGCAGCAATTGGTCGTGTGAACCAAAACCCTATTAATAAATATGAACAAACTCCCACGAGTTCCCAAAAAATATAAATTTGTATCAAATTGGAACTGGTAACTAATCCCAACATGGAGGCACTAAAAAAACTCATATAAGCAAAAAATCGCAAATATCCTTGATCATAAAACATATAATTGTCACTATAAATAAGAACCATGATTCCAACAGTAGTAATTAGTATCGACATAATAGAAGTAAGTGGATCAATCAAGTATCCAAACTCTAAGGAAAAATCATTATTTATGGTCCAAGACCATAAATATTGATAGATAAAACTTCCATTTATTTGTTGAATAGACAGATTGGCCGAAAACCCCATAGCTATACTTAACAGTAAAATACTAGGAAAAGCCCATATACGGTGAATGCTTTTTGTTGCTGTCGGAAAAAGTAAAAGTCCAAATCCTATTAAGATTGGAACAGGAAGTGGAAGAAAAGGGATTATCCATGCATATTGATATGTATATTCCATAATAAAACAGTTTGAATTTTTTTTCTTAATAATTGATAATTGTTTCCGATTCGCCAATTCTTACCTCTTTTTATTTGAATGAAAGGAAGAATAAAAAAAGAAATCAACAAAAAAGACATGAGGAGACTCCATTTTTCATTATTTTGATTCTTCTCAAGTATTTGGTTGGAATATTCAAAAATTGACAATTGCTTAGTAAAATGATATGACCAAATAATTACACAAAGGTTATTCTAACTAATAAAAAAAATATATTAATCTTAATATATTAAGATTAATATATTAATATAGAGAATATGATAGAGAATATGAGATTTTTTACTATGTTTAATTTAATCATTCTACTACCTATTCGTATTCGCGTGGTATAATATTCTTATTAGAATATTTCTGTTATTAGAATATTTTGATTCTAGTAATTTAGAATCATGTCATATAGTATAGTTAAGAAAAACAAATTAGAACAAAAAGAGTATTTGAATCAAATACAGATTTATAGTATCTATATTTGAATAAAAATTATCTTTACTTTATCAATCAGGTAACGCAAAATTTTGTTTAACAGATTCACAATTCCAATCCAATTAGAATTAAAATAACAGGCAAAGCATTCTGATCTAAACTTAATCAATTAAGTAATAGGAAAAAATTCCTTTTCTCAAAAAGAATTCCCTTGTTTTTTTCTTTCTATTTTTTTATCTTTAGTCTTATACGTAACAGAATATTTATTTCTATTTATATAATATAATATGTTTTAAACTTTGAAAACACTATTTGATTATCCGCAAAGAGAAAGGGAAAGGGAATAAGTATAGATAATAAATAAAACAAACAATCTATTTTGAACAATACATGTCTTTCACATACAACAATATTACTCCTTTTTTTGAATGGCAGTTCCAAAAAAACGTACTTCTCTGTCAAAAAAACGTATTCGTAGAAATATTTGGAAGAAAAAAGGGTATTTAGCTGCAGTAAAAGCCCTTTCTTTAGCGAAATCGATCTCCACCGGGCATTCAAAAAGTTTTTTTGTGCGACAAACAAATAATAAAGTTTTGGAATAATTGAAATTGATATAGTCCGAAGAGCTAAATTTTTATTAAATTATCATTAACAAATGTATTGAATTCCTCAATATTAGTCATAAATAACAAACAGGGTACTGTGGTATGTAAAATAAAATTTTTTTTGTTATTTGGTTCTAAAGATTTCTTTTTTTTTCTTTATCTACTTTTCACATATTTTTTTATTGTGAAAAGTAGAGCACAGTTGGGATGGAAATTACATTTTTTTTTCGTTGCTTGCATGCCTAATCAAAAATAAAATGAATCTTATCATATATTGTGTGGATAATGAAGAGTATTAATTAGATAGCAAAGGTGTCAAATCATTAGAAAAATGGAAAAGGGAGAGTTCTGAGCTCTCTATCTCGACTAAGAACAAAATCCCATTTTTTGGAGAGAACTCTATTTATAGTGCGCAAAAGTCAAGTTAAAAAAATTCTAATAATACTAACTAAATAAAGATTAAGGATTCTTTTATTAATTGAAGATTCAAATATAAACTTAAACAAGTCTTTATTCATCGATTCTAATGTTTTCTAAATTATATAGAATTCTTGAGTCTCGACGATTCAACATGAATTGACTATTATTATTTCAAGTAAGCCGCCATGGTGAAATTGGTAGACACGCTGCTCTTAGGAAGCAGTGCTAGAGCATCTCGGTTCGAGTCCGAGTGGCGGCATTTTATACTGTAAATCTTTTAAAAGATATACAATGGATTCTATAATGTATTCAATTAATGGATCCTATAATGTATTCAATTCCCGATTTTAATTCTGTAATGGGATTCTGTTTTATGATTTTTTTTACTTTAGAACATATATTAACTCATATCTCTTTTTCGGTAATTTCAATTGTGATTACGATTCATGTGATCACCTTATTAATCCAAGAAATTAAAGGATTACGCGATTCGTCGGAAAAAGGAATGATAGCTACTTTTTTCACTATAACAGGATTATTAGTTTCTCGTTGGATTTCCTCGGGACATTTTCCGTTAAGCAATTTATACGAGTCATTAATCTTTCTTTCATGTAGTTTCTCTATTATTTATATAATTCCCAAGATGGGGAACCATAAAAATGATTTAAGCACAATAACTGCACCAAGCGCAATTCTGACTCAAGGCTTTGCCACGTCGGGTCTTTTAACCGAAATGCATCAATCTGAAATATTAGTACCGGCTCTCCAATCTCAGTGGTTAATGATGCACGTAAGTATGATGTTATTGAGCTATGCAGCTCTTTTATGTGGATCCTTACTGTCAATCGCTCTTTTAATCATTACATTTCGAAAAAACATCGAAAACTTTTTAAAGAGTAAAAATTTCTTAATTAAATTATCTTTCTTTGGTGAGATTCCATATTTGAACGAAAAAAGAAATCTTTTTAAAAAGACCTTTTTTCTTCCATTTCGAAATTATTATAAACATCAATTGACTCAGCGTTTGGATTATTGGAGTTATCGTGTTATAAGTTTGGGATTTACATTTTTAACCATAGGCATTCTTTGTGGAGCAGTATGGGCTAATGAAGCATGGGGATCTTATTGGAATTGGGACCCTAAAGAAACTTGGGCATTTATTACTTGGACCATATTCGCAATTTATTTACATACTAGAACAAATCCAATTTTTCAAGGTACGAATTCAGCACTTGTAGCTTCTATAGGATTTCTTATAATTTGGATATGTTATTTTGGAATCAATCTATTAGGGATAGGTTTACATAGTTATGGTTCATTCACATCTAATTGAATAAATTTAGATGAAAAATAGACAAGAATATTGTTCCATGTATAACGAAAGGTTTTTGTTTCTTTGTGCGAGTTTTTGAGAACCGTTTGAATGATTTTTCTTCATTCAAACGGTTCTCAAAAACTCGAAATACATAACATACATCTGATTACTATATCTAATTAATTTTATTACCTTTTTGCATTGTACAGTGAACCCAATTTTTTTATTAAATCAATAAATTATAAGACTTTCGGTATTCAGTAATGAAAGACTATCTATGAAAATAATTAGATAAAATAGTTTGTACCCTGTCAACTGATAGCGAAAAAACGAAATCAGGATAAATACCAATTCCTATTACGGGTAGAAAGATACAGATTGAAACGAAAAGTTCTCGTGGCCCAGAATCTGCAAAACTAGAGTTTGGAGCATTGAATAGCTTGTATCCATAAAACATCTGGCGTAACATAGATAATAAATAAATAGGCGTTAATATCATTCCAATTGCCATTACGAAAGTAATTAGCATTTTCGGCATTAAAAGATATTTTGGACTGGTAATTATTCCAAAAAATACTATTGATTCCGCAACAAAACCACTCATTCCCGGCAATGCCAGAGAAGCCATCGAAAAGCTACTGAACATAGTAAATAACTTTGGCATTGGAATTGATACCCCCCCCATTTCGTCAAGATAAACGAGACGTATTCTATCACAACAGGTCCCTGCCAAGAAAAAAAGTGCAGCACCAATAAATCCATGAGAAAGTATTTGTAAAATGGCACCATTGAGTCCCATGCCTGTTATAGAACCAATTCCTATAATTATAAAACCCATATGAGATACGGAAGAATAAGCTATTCTCTTTTTTAAATTCCGTTGACCGAGAGAAGTTAAAGCTGCATAGATTATTTGCATCGTTCCCACTATTACCAACCAGGGAGAAAATATAGAATGAGCATGGGGTAATAATTCCATATTGATTCGAATGAGTCCATATGCTCCCATTTTTAATAAAATTCCAGCTAGAAGCATACATGTACTGTAATGTGCTTCTCCATGGGTATCTGGTAGCCACGTATGTAGGGGTATAATCGGCGATTTGACAGCATAAGCTATAAGGAAGCCAAAATAGAAGAGTATTTCCAATGCCACAGGATATGATTGATTAGCTAATCTTTCAAAATCTAATATAGGTTCGTTGGAGCTATACAAACCCATACCTAGAACTCCTATTAAGAGAAAAATAGAACCCCCTGCAGTGTACAAAATAAACTTTGTAGCCGAGTAGAGGCGCTTCTTTCCTCCCCACATGGATAAAAGTAAGTAAACAGGAATTAATTCCAACTCCCACATGATGAAAAAAAGTAAAAGGTCTCGAGAAGAAAATAATCCTATTTGGCCACTGTACATTGCTAGCATCAGGAAATAAAATAATCGCGAATTTCGAGTAACTGGCCAGGCTGCTAAAGTAGCTAAAGTAGTGATAAATCCTGTCAGTAAAATGGGGCCTATGGAAAGTCCATCAATTCCCAGTCTCCAGTGAAAATCAAAAATATCTATCCACTTAAAATCTTCCTCCAATTGTGTTAGTGGATCGTCCAATTGGAAATGATAACAAAATACGTAAGTGGTTATAAGAAGTTCTAACAAGCATATACATATAGTATACCACCTAAACATCTTATTTCCTCTATGAGGAAGAAAGAAAATTGAAGAGCCCCCGAATATCGGCAAAACAACAAGTATTGTTAACCAAGGAAAATAACTCATGATAAAGACAAAATAGATACGTTTTGACCAGAAAAACCCGTGCTCAGAATAATATATTTTATTTTATCGAGTACGGGTTTTTGTCGGTAAAGAGGAATCAAATGATTCAAGTGGAGTTTTTTGTAACGTATCAATAAGCTAGACCCATGCTGCGAGTTGTTTCATGCCATAAATAAACACGAACACTTAAAAAATCTGTTGGGCAAGCGGATTCACATCTCTTACAACCTACGCAATCCTCGGTTCTTGGCGCAGAAGCAATTTGCTTGGCTTTACACCCGTCCCAAGGTATCATTTCCAATACATCTGTGGGGCAAGCTCGTACACACTGAGTACATCCTATACATGTATCATAAATTTTTACTGAATGTGACATTGGATCTATAAATTCCAGATTTTAACATAAAAAATTTTCGATCTGGTAAAAAATTAATATATATTTTGTAGACACCAGACGAAGCAGTGGTTTATCAAAATTTTAAGAATCAGTATATTTCTAAATCTGTTCATGAGAAGAACCAAGAGACTTTGATTTATGTTTCAACAACCATGATCATATAAGCTGTACATGTTAATTAAAATTGGTTAGCAAAACAAATAGATTAATCAATATTCAATAGGAATATTGAAATATAAAATGAAATGAAAATATACTAACAGTTAGTAAAAAATTAGTAAAATATAATAACATACATATTCAAATTTACATTTTATATATTAGAATCTGATTTTTCTATTTTAGATCTATCCATATTTTAAATCTATCTATTTTAAATCTATCTATATTAAAGATGTATATATATAATATTAATACATAAGAACATAAGAAAGAACATAAGAAATATATGTTATACAGAATTCCATATAATATATATATTTAGATATGGAAATAAAAAAATAGAAATAAAAAAAAAGAAGTAGAAGTATAAATAATTAATTAGTAGAATACAAAAAAAATATAAAATAAAGTTTTTTTGTTTTATGTTCTTTTTTTATTATTATATCTTGATTTTAGTGATAATTATCACTAATTATTCAACAAATTCGATTGATTAATACGAGTTGATTTTCTGTTCCGGTGGATCGACGAAACAATAGCTAGCCCAATAGCTGCTTCAGCAGCTGCAACGGCAATAATAAATATTGAGAAAATGTCTCCTTTTAATTGGCGATTATCAAATATATCAGAAAATGTTACGAGATTAATATTAACTGAATTTAGTATAAGCTCAAGACACATAAGCGCTCTAACCATGTTTCGACTTGTGATCAATCCATAGATACCGATAGAAAATAAATAGACACTTAAAAAAAGTACATGCTCAAACATCATTGACTAACTCCTTATCAATCTCGATTCATTTCAATAACAACAATAATTCAAGTAGTTCAATTGGCTAGACTAGAACAAACAATTACAGAAAATAAAGAAAGTATTATAGATGGATTTTATTAAGACCTTTTAGCCTTTTCGTTTTTTATTTTTTTATATATTTATATTTTAAAATGAAAAAAAAAATATAAATATAATAAATATAAATAAATATATAAAATATATATATATTAAGTTAAGGTTAAGTTAAGATTAAGTAAGGTTAAGTTAAGATTAAGAAATTTTTTCCTTTAATTCTTTTCTCAATATTTATTATTATTGACGAGCCATAGTAATCGCACCTATCAAGGAAACTAAAAGAACTATAGAAATGAGTTCAAAGGGAAGAAAAAAATCTGTTGATAAATGAATTCCAATTTGCTGAACGTTACTTATTAAGTCCTGTTCCATAATCTGGTTTGATCTTGTAGTCCAAATAATTCCGTACCACGATGTATCTGATATAGTAGTAATTAGTGAAAAAACAATACTTATACAAACCAGTGAAGTAACTCTATCCCCAATGGTCAAAAAATACGAATTAGTAGAATATTCTGAACCATTCATGAACATTACCGCAAATAGAATTAGGATATTTACGGCTCCCACATAAATAAGGAGCTGCGCAGCAGCTACAAAAAAGGAATTCGATGGAATATAGAATAAGGATATGCAAACAAGAACCAATCCCAAGGAAAAGGCGGAATAAATTGGATTGGTAAACAATACTACCCCTAGACCTCCTAATACAAGAACTAATCCAAAAAATACTACAAGAATATCATGCATTGGTCCAGGTAAATCCATTATATATAAAATATAATATAAAAAAGTCAAATCATAACCTTACTGAAGGGTTCAGGAAAGGAAAAGGAATTCCTCTATTTTTCTTGTATATGATACATTCCTAATTGAATTGAATTGAATTGAATCGTAATATGAATATGGATTAATGTAGATATAATATAGATAAACTTATTGGGCTAATCCTATTTTCTTATCCGAAAGAAAAAAAGAGTACTTGGAATTCTCTATTTCCAAATTATTGTGGGAAAAGAAATATATTCTCAGTTTAAGTCAAACAGTTTAAGTCAAACAAAGAGTAATTCTCAACAATTATATAGACAATTATATAATTATTATTGATAATAACTGACTAACCAAAGCAAAATTAAAATTAAAAAGCTTTAATCGTTTATGTCAAAAAATCTTACCTTACTTAGTAGTTGGTAATTGTTCTTAACTCAAAGGGGTTATTCTTGTTTTTATTTGTCTATTTTGATTTGAGTCGAATTTATAACTGTTTGAATTGTGTAATCTCCAATTACTGACACTGGTAACCGACCCAAAGCAATTTGATTATAATTTAATTCGTGACGATCATAAGTAGAAAGTTCATATTCTTCAGTCATTGATAAACAATTTGTTGGACAATACTCGACACAGTTACCACAAAATATACAGACTCCAAAATCTATACTATAATTAAGCAATTGTTTCTTTTTCATATCTCTTTCAAACCTCCAATCTACAACGGGTAGATCTATAGGACATACACGAACACATACTTCACAAGCAATACATTTATCAAATTCAAAGTGAATTCGACCACGGAAACGCTCTGATGTAATTGATTTTTCATAAGGATATTGAATAGTTACAGGTAAACGATTTGTGTGGGATAAGGTAATTATAAAACTTTGACCAATGTACCTTGCAGCTCGTATTGTTTGTTGACCATAATTCATGAATCCAGTCACCATAGGGAACATATTGTAGATATCCATGAAAAATTTGAAGTTTCTTTCTCTTGTTTGAAAGAGGTTCTGAATCTAAAATAAAATATTGTTATCGTATTCTGTTATTTATAGTGAAACTAGTTGGGAAGAAGTTGTTAATAATAGATTACCCAAAGAAATAGGTAAAAGAAATTTCCATCCAAGATTTAATAACTGATCCATTCTCAGCCTAGGTAAAGTCCATCTTGTTGCGATACAAATGAACAGAAACAAATAAGCTTTAGCTAATGTAATAAAGATACCAATTGTCATTCCAAAGACTACATTTATTCCGAAAAGTTCGGGAATATATATGTATGGAAGAGAGAAATTCCACCCACCTAAGTAAAGAACCGTTACAAATAATGAAGAAACTAATAGATTTAAGTAAGAAGCAAGATAAAATAAACCAAACTTGATACCTGAATATTCGGTTTGATAACCTGCTACTAATTCTTCCTCCGCTTCTGGCAAATCAAAGGGCAATCTCTCACATTCAGCTAGAGAAGAAATAAGGAAAACTATAAACCCTATGGGCTGTCGCCACAGATTCCACCCACCCAAACCATATTTGGACTGTGCTTCAACTATATCAATTGTACTTAAACTGTTAGATAATTATAGTCGAAAAAAACATCACTGTTCTTATCGCTATTCCAAAACCGTACATGAAACCTTAGCTTCATACGGCTCCTCTACGGTCACAAATAAATGTAAGGACAGACTAGACTGGATTTCGGTATTATCGCTCCCTTTGTTGGAAGATAGAATAAAGATCCCTCATAAAATAAAGTCCTAAATTAGACCAGTGGAATTCTGTCTGCTAGAATAGAAAAAGGTGCTTCAGAATTGATCTCATCCCTTATAATATAATTTAATTATAAAATTTTCTCTTTGTTCTATAATAACTTACATCTTTCAGTAAAATACTTTTTATATCTTGTTATATCAATAATATATATAATAAAAATAAAAAAAAAATTAGGAATTTTAGGAAATCAGAGTTCCACCCATATATCATATATGTATAGAATTAAATTATGGATATCAGTCGGGTGGGAAAAAAGAATAGATAATAAAAAAAATAAAGATCTTTTCTTTTTATTCGTCATTCCATTATTTATTGTATTCCATTTCTTTCGATCCTGTTCTTCTATCTCAGAAGAGAAGAATATAAAATAAAGGATTAATTCGTTCTTGATAGTTATTTTTTTAATCAGTGAATAGGAGTATACTCTAGATCGGAATCATAGGGAAGTACTGCTTGATCATTTCTACTAACTTAAAGCCCCTATTTTGATTTCTTTTATTTTATGCAGAAATATCTTTTTTTGATATTTGACATTATCTTCATTACAAATCCTTTGTGTACTTTTGTGTTCCTAACCGTTCACTGACTTTTTTGATTGACCTACGGTATGGTAATACCTACAAAACAGTAATGGAAACTCCATGCAGTTAATCTTTTGCACCCGCTTCAAAATATGATGACTGACTCAATCTTGGGGTAAACAGTTTACACTGTTTATATTTACTTTACTTTAATTTTTTCTTGTACATATGAAATGAGATTTTATTTTATTACTGCAAATTTATAAGTTGTTTTGTTTCACTCATATAACTATCTGGTTTAACTGACTAACCCGAATGATGAATAAAAAGACAAATTTATTCAATACATTCAGTCTCTTCCTCTATTTCTAGGAAGAAAGGTCATGTTTTAACGAATCACACGTAGAGATATTGATAACACACAAAGAGTTAATGGTATTTCATAACTAATGGATTGAGCAGCAGCTCGTAGACCACCCAAAAAAGAATATTTATTATTCGATCCATATCCTGACATAAGAAGACCAATAGGAGCAATACTTGAAATGGCGATCCATAAAAAAACACCTATACTGAGATCGGCTAAAACGAGGCCATATCCAAAAGGAATTACTAAAAAACTTAGTAGAATTGATATGACCGCAATAGACGGTCCAATACTAAACAAACGAATATCTCCTCTCGAGGGCAAGAGATCCTCCTTAAAAAGTAGTTTTGTCCCATCTGCTATAGCTTGAAGAATTCCCAAAGGACCCGCAAACTCAGGTCCAATACGCTGTTGTATCGCTGCAGATATTTCTCTTTCTAACCACACAATTACCAGTACCCCTATTGTAATTCCCAATATAAGAGTCAAAATGGGTACAAAAATCCAAATGAGTCCATAGACTTCTTTTAAGGATTCCGATGTAGAAAAAGAATTGATAGTTTGTACTTCTGTCGTATCAATTATCATTTTAACGGTCAACTTCCCCCATAATAATATCTATACTACCTAGTATCGTCATGATATCAGCCAATTTCATTCTTTTAACTAACTGAGGAAGAATTTGCAAATTGATAAAACCTGGTGGACGAATTTTCCATCTCCAAGGGAAGACACTATTATCGCCTATCAAATAAATTCCTAATTCTCCCTTTGGGGCTTCTACTCTCACATAAAGTTCTTGTTTCGACAATTCAAAATTGGGGGAAGGTTTTTTACTAATAAATCTATATTCAAAATCATTCCATTCGGAATTTTTTTCTCTATCAAAGCGTCGAACTTCCAAATTTTCATAGGGTCCTCCGGGAATTCCTTCTAGAGCCTGTTGAATAATTTTTATGGATTCTTTCATTTCACCGATTCGTACTAAATAACGAGCTAATGAATCTCCTTCTTTTTGCCATTGGACTTCCCAATCGAATTCATTGTAACACTCATAATCATCAATTTTACGAAGATCCCATTCAATTCCGGAACCTCGTAACATTGGTCCTGATAAACCCCAATTTATTGCTTCTTCCCCACCAATAAAGCCCACTCCCTCAACTCGTTCCAAAAAAATGGGATTTCGCGTAATAAGTTTTTGATATTCAACAATTCCTGTTAAAAAATAATCGCAAAAATCCAAACATTTATCTATCCAGCCATAAGGTAGATCAGCAGCTACTCCTCCGATGCGGAAATAATTATGCATCATTCGCATACCAGTGGCGGCTTCGAATAGATCATATATCAATTCCCTCTCTCTGAAAATATAGAAAAAGGGAGTTTGCGAACCGATATCCGCCATAAAGGGTCCAAGCCATAATAAATGAGAGGCTATACGGCTCAGCTCCAGCATAATTACTCTGATATAGCTGGCTCTTTTAGGCACTTGAACATTTTCCAGTTGCTCTGGTGCATTTACCGTTATTGCTTCCGTGAACATAGTAGCTAAATAATCCCAACGTGTTACATAAGGTAGATATTGTATAATTGTTCGGTTTTCCGCTATTTTTTCCATCCCTCTGTGTAAATAGCCCAATATGGGTTCACAGTCGATAACATCTTCACCGTCGAGAGTAACGATCAATCGAAGAACACCATGCATTGATGGGTGTTGAGGACCCATATTAACTATCATGAGATCCTTTCTCGTAGCTGGTACAGTCATATCTTTTCTTCCTTAATTCATTATTCTATGAATTCTTCAAAAAAAAGAAGTTCATCAAAATGAAAAATTTAATAACTATTAAATTAAATAAAAAAATTCAAACGAAAAATTTAAAATTTTTTAGACTCCCGAATATCCAACTGATCAATTAATTTCTTATAACGTACTCTATTTTTCTTTGACAAATAAGCCAATAGACGTTGGCGTTTTCCAAGAATTCTTCGTAAACCTCTTTGTGATAAAAAATCTTTTTTGTGCAATTCCAAATGTGAAGTAAGCCTCCGTATCTTATTGGTAAAACTTACTACTTGAAATTCAACAGAACCTCTGTTTTCTTCTTTTTCTTCTTGTGGAATAAGTGAAATAAATGAATTTTTGACCATAAAAAATTTGTCTATCTTTTTCTTTCTTTTCCATAGATTTTACCAATCAGGTTTACCAATCAGGAAAAATAAAAATAATAATAATTATATTATGATTATGCTGCTTTTTTAATCTAGTACACAAAATAATTTAGATTTTTCGTATAATATACTTTTTTTTTTCTATCCAAATCAAATTTCAATTTGATTTGGATAGAAAAAATAATGAATTTATGTTATGTAGTCACGAAAGAGAACGATTTCTTTGCTGAATTGGTTCCAGGAAGAGACAATCATTTTAGATTAGATGCAAAGAAAATAAAAAATATATATATATATAAAATATAAAATAATATAATTATAAAAAAAAATATAAAATTAAAATATATAATTAAAATATATAATATATATATAAAATATATATAATATATATATATATATATATATAAATATATATATATTATGTACCAAGATCTAACATAGCTTAGGCATAATCTTTTAGCTTTTTTATCTATCCAAAATGTAACACGATAAATCGGAAATAGAATATTAACTAATTCTAAATTGGGGATACATATGTATCCTTAACATACTGAAACGACTACCATTATTGGTATTAAACCAATAACGATTCATACAAGCTAAATCTTCTAATCGGTAATTTGGCCAAAGAAACAATTTGCATTTAATGAATTCTTTTGAATCTGTATTCTGATTAAGGCCTTTCTCCTCATTTAAAAATGGTCTAGAGTTTCTTATGTTATTTTCATTGCAAAATAATGGATTTCTATCCACAACATTCCAATTAGGGGAATTAAAACAAATTAGAGTTCTCAATTCTCTACGGCGTCTGGGAGATAGAATATTTTCGGGAACAAGGAAATTGTAATGATCTTGATCGCCATTCAAAAGTTTGTTGTTATTTTGTCCAAGTGATATATTAAAAATTTTCTTATCGACATATCTTTTTTTTATGAATTTTCCATTAGGTGTTTGGCGCTTTTTCTTATCCACTAATGAAATACCTATGTTTATAGTTTGATACATAATGAATTTTCCATCTTTTCTTATAGATAGACGAAGGGGTTCGATAATCAATATTCCCTTTTTTATCAATTCTGAAAGAGCCGAATCCTTTCGAATTAGTATTACATCTAGACGCATTTCTCCCCTTTGAATAGAGGATATAGTAATTTCTTTTGGATCTTTCAGTCTCAGTAGGAGACAAAATACCTTGATATTATTAAATATTCTTTGATTCAAGGGATCATCCCATCTTAATTGAAAAAGGAAAAATTTTTTCAGGAAGAAATCTAGTTCCCCTTTCTTGTTGTTCTTGGATTGTTTTTTCTTTTTACCTTTTTTATTAACGTCTGATCTTATGTAATTTTCTTCAATATCTTCCTGTTGATTTTGTTTTCGTATATCTGAGCCAAGGAAGCCTTGGCCTTCTTGTTCGTTTTTTTCTTGTTTGATAGAATCCTTTTGACTAGATAATATCTGGTTTTTTTTTTTTTTTATTACGTTGATATTTGGATTTTGACTAATATCTATTTCTATGAAATAAATATTCAAAAGAAGTAATTTGATTGGCATGATCCACGGTTTCAGTTGATATGCATTAAAAAGTAACACAAATTCTGGGAAAAACCAAGGTTCTAAATTTGATATGGTATGAGAAACCCTTTTTTGATTCATTCCCATCCAATCAAAAAAGTTTTTTTCTTGATTAGGTGTGTTGATTTCTTGATGAATTGTAAGAAAAGAAAGATTTTCTTTTTTCAATTTTTGAATTTGTGTTTTTTCAGTCTTAGTTTTTTTATCAATTTTGGTATCAATATGCGTATTGGTCCCGGCTTTACCATCTATATTCTTTTTAACACAAAAATGGAGAATTCTACAATCAAAATATTTTCTATCCAGATTTTTATGCGTATCAAGAATATATCCTTTTTCTAGATAATTATTAATAGCACTTATCAATACATAAAACGATTCGGGATTCAATGTATTGAAATTATATGAAATTTCTTGGTCTTTGTTTGCTTGTAATTGTTGTCCATAATTATATGAGTCTTTGTTATCTACATAATTTATATATTTTTTTGCTAAAAGATCATATCCATAGTTTTTTTTTAATTTGTGTTTTTGACTTGTCATTAAATCTAGTGCATAGGAATTTTCTTTTAGGGAATGAATTAATTGGTATTTTTTTTTTTTATATAAATATAATTTCATTGAGTTGTTCTTTTGAATGCTACAATGTTGATTGATTCTATTTCGCCATTTTTTCGGTACTAATTGAGACCATTTGTTACGAGATAAATTGTATTGATAATGACCCTTTAGCCAATTTTTCCATTCATTCATTCCGGACTTATGAATTTTCTTGTGTCTTGATTGGGAGTCAAATATTCCTCGTTTAATACAATAAAATTTTAGTTTATCCTTAAGAAAAGGATAGGTACTGCGACATTGAAGAACAGATTTTAAGTGATACCTGTTAAGTAATTGGCTTTGTGATAATTTGTAAAATACATATGCTTGGGACACAGAAGATAAGTCGTAATAAATATTTGAATTATCACTCATATTAGGATTAGAAATGGAATTTTTTATATTAGAAACGAAGTTCATTGTATTTTGATCTGTTTCGTCAATTCTTTCTTGATTTCTTTCATCCTTGTAAATCGATTTATTGACAATTTTTTTTGTTGAAGGTTGCAGATTGATCCTAGAAATACTAATTATAGTATCCATATATAGTTTTTCAATAAAATATTTTAGAAAATAAAGTGATTTGCGCATTAATCGGGTATTTTTTCTTTTGAATATCTGCAAAATTGTTTTTGTTTCCGACCTTTTATCACCACAGGTTAGAATTGCTTTCTTCTTTTCTTTAGTGATTTTTTTTATTTGATTTCTGATTGTGATTGTCTTATCTGAAAGATCTTTTATTTTTTTTTCTATAAGCGAGTATTTTGTCCAATTCATGGATCTAATTAGAACAGGGGATTCGTTAATAATTTTATTATTGGAATCTTCTACATTTTCATTGAGTTCAGATACTTTCACCTTCTTCAATTCAAATAACAAAATTGGCTTCACTTTTTCAAGTTTCTTCATTATTTGTTTTATAACTAGAAGTGTTTTGATGACCCATTTTGTTTTTTCTTTTGAAACTTTTAGAATTAGAAAAGATTTTTTTTTTATTTTTCTTATTTTTTTTTTTAGTTCCTTATATATGGGTTCAAAAAAAGAAGGTCGTTTTCGGGGAGAACCAAAAGGAAATTCTGTTTCCATTCCCCAAACGGTTAAATAACAAAAATTTCCCCTTTTTCCTTTTTTTTTCATTGGATCTCTATGATGAGATCTTTTTTTAGATCTTCGCCAAGGTTTTAAACAGAAAGGAAATAAAATCTTTATCTGAATACCATCTGTTAACCAATCCTTTGGAAATTCTGTTTCTGATAATTGAACGCCATTATAGGTGCATTTAATATGCATTTCTCTATTCCATTCCCTTAAATCCTCATGCCACTCAGGGAATTGAAATAATAACATACGGCCAATATTTTTACCTATTATCAATGAAGGTAATATAATGTATTTTCTAAGAAAAGATTGGCTTACTAACATTAAACCTCTTATTACTTGAGCAAATATAATGCTATCCCAAGCTTCCGCTATTTCTATTCGTTCATTTTCTTCTTTTTTATCTTTGTCTTTTTTCTCCCCTTCTTTTGTTTCTTCCTCCTCAAAATCAGAATTTTTTAATTCTGGTTTTTTACCCGCGAAATTCCTAAAAATGAGATTCATCACTTCAGAGATATCAAAAAAAGAAAAAAAAAATGTTTTTTCTATTCGATCCAAAAAAAGTGGTGAATGCACATTTACTTGAAATAATTCCCAAGTAACTGTTTTACGTCTTTGAGCACGCATGGATCCTTTGATTATTTCCCGACGAAAATCAGATTGTTGTGAGTAACGTATCAAAGCAATTTCTTCCTCCTGATCACTATCACTACTATCAGTATTGGTAGTATTAGTAATAGAAGTCATATCCCGACCATTATCAGTATAAATTACCACCCGTTTGGCTTTTCTTGCACGAATTTCATGATCTGCTTTTGGTTGTTCCTCATTTTCTTCTTCCGGTTCTTCCAAATCATCGGTCAATTTGTATGACCATCGCGAAACCTTTTTACCGATTTCTTCTATTTCAATAGATTTTGGTGTTTGATCATTTGCATCTGTTGGAATTATATCAAATAAAAATTTTAAAGATTTTGCTTGACTTTCTGAATCAATTTTTTTTTCTTCTTTTAATAAAGAATAGTTTTTCAAATGGGGTATAGACTCAAAAGAAAATTCATTGATTGATGTTAAAGAATTTATAATAAAGTTCAATGCTGATTTCTTATCAAATGGATGTTTAAATTCTTGGGAATTTTTAGGAATGAAGAGAAGTCCATGAATTTTATTTATCAAAAACATTTCTATAGA